CCATGGCGGCTTGCTCGAAATCATAATAGCCCATCCACATTCAATCGTCGAGATTGAAGGAATCAATTCAATGCAATATTTTTGGGAAAACATTAGAATCAATGCATGAGTACTTGTTCAAATAGGAATTTGGACGTTCAATAATATTTATCTTGACGTAGGACAGTGTCAGTTTTAACAATGAGCTTTTGTATAGTTTAAGCTCTACTGGACTGGAACAGTTGAAACTAGATAGTTCTGCTCACAATCCATGCGTAGAGCTCAAATAAAAGATGATTCATTTTGAATTTATCGGATTTCATGGATTCGACATGCAAAAAAAGGGGGGATTTTTATGAATTCAAATTACATCACAACATTCAAGGGATTTTTGTAAATATTTGGATAGTTTGGTATCAAAACTTAACGAAATTGTTGGGATTCTCATTGTATACAAAATTTGTGTTCGATTTCCTAAACCAATTAGGTATTGAGTTGGACATATAACAAAAAAGTTTCAACCCCTATCAGAATCTACCATACTTCAAAAAAAAAGAGTTCTAAAGAGAAATATCTTGATCGACTCTCTATTTTAAATATAGGAGCCCTTTTGGCTCACACAAAATTGATTAACTCTTCGTACATAAATATCGATAAAAAAAAAAAGCAAATCCCAGGGTTTTCGATTGGATCCAAAGCGTGAATATATAGAATAATTGAGAGAATAGTGATTCAGAAAATTACAAAAAAAAAGTCTTAAAATATGGATCCATTTGAATCAATTAGTTTTAATGATCTATTTATTTTAACTAAGGATTTTAGATCTGCTCCGCTATAAAAAAAAGGGGGGGTTGCACCCTTGTTTAAATTTTTTGTAGATCCTCCAAAAAAATCTTCATAGTGTATCTTAATAATGTATAACTATTCGGGATACATAATCCAAGAAACAAAAGCTTATAAATTCATTTATTTAATCTAATTAATTTATTTAATCCATCGAGTGATATCAATTCAGATTATTCCGACGTTTAATTATTTATTATTTATTTGTCGCACAAAAAAACTTTTTGAATTCCCGGTAGAAAGGGATTTCGCTAACGAAAAAGCTTTTATCGTTGCCCAATACCCCTTTCTTTTCCAAATATTTTTACGAATGCGCTTTTTTGACATAGAAGTACGTTTCTTTGGAACCGCCATTCAAAAGTGAAGAGGTTTCTCATTGCTATATTTGGATGTCAAAGACATATATTGTTTAATATGGATCGTCCTTTCTATATTATTATAGATATATTTATTGCAGAGATGGTACTTCCTTCATAACATATAAAAATATGGATACATGCGCATCGCATCAAGTATCATTACGGAAAAAAAAGACGTAATTTCTTTTTTGATTTGATCAAATCAAAAAAGAAATGGAAAGGTTTAAAAAAAGACCTTACCCAATTTTCGAAAACAATATTGTAACATTTTTCTATTAATTGATCAAGTTCGAAGAGAGAGTACACTGAATTAAAATTTGGAAATTCGAACGAAACTAGTAATTAATCTGTTAAACAACACTAAACAACACATGGCTTGATAAAGTCCATTTTAGTAATTTATTCTTTTAGTTCTATGGGAAATGACGAGTACCATAGGATTTACCAAAAACATAAGTTTCTTTTATTGGAATGGAAGCAAATCAATTGGTTTCACAATGAACTAGTTAATAATTCCGAATAAACTAACTAAAAAAATAAAAAATGAGGTCCTCGTTTATTGAGCCAAGTTATTGGCAGATCCTATGATCTATATCAGAATCAAGTACTTTTTTTAATGTAATTCTTTTTTATTGCTCTATGAATATAAATTATTGTATTAACGTAATAGTTATAATGAAATGCTTGAAATCAAAATATTATGTTCTGTATCTTCCTAAATATCTTAATTAATAAGTAACTATTAAAGTAACCTTTCAATAGTTATTTGATTATATCATTTGAGCAATTCTAACTTCTTGACTTGATTTGAATATTTAAAGTATTTGTAAAAGAATCAAAATAATTCAGAATTGCAAATTTGATTTGAGTTCTTTCATATCTAAATTTTTTTATTTCTTCCTTCCGAAAGAGATAAGAGCTGGTGAATAAGAAACAATTAATAAGAATAAAAAGTTTGATTTTCTTATGGAACATACATATCAATATACGTGGATCATACCTTTCGTTCTACTTCCAGTTCCTGTCTTAATAGGGGTGGGACTTCTACTTGTTCCAGGTGCAACAAAAGATCTTCGTCGTATATGGGCTTTTCCTAGTGTTTTCTTGCTAAGTATAGTTATGCTTTTTTCAGCCAATCTGTCTATTCAGCAAATCAATGGCAGTTCCATCTATCAATATGTATGGTCTTGGACCATCAATAATGATTTTTCCTTAGAGTTTGGATACTTGATCGATCCACTTACTTCTATTATGTCAATATTAATTACTACTGTTGGACTCATGGTTCTTGTTTATAGTGACAATTATATGTCTCATGA